AACCCATAAGGGGTGTAGTTCCCCATCCAGGGGCTACTTTACCATATTCCGAATTCAATGGTTTTAATAAATCGCCTACAATAGTCCGTCTTGGCCCAGATCTGGAACTACCCTCAATGGTTTGTGTAGCCATAAATCCTATTCCATGCATTGTTTGAGATCTGTTGACTTTGTATACGATTCCGTTGTAAATAAACTATCTTATCGTAGATCCATCGTGGTCTTGAAATCACTTAATAATGGAAACTGCAACTCTAGTCGCCATCTTCATATCTGGTTTACTTGTAAGCTTTACGGGGTATGCCTTATATACCGCCTTTGGGCAACCCTCTCAACAACTAAGAGATCCATTTGAGGAACACGGGGACTAGTTGAAATGATGACCCTCCCCATCGGAGGGTCATCATTTCAATTCAGATAATGAAAAATCATTTCATCTTTTTATTCGGAACCTTAGGCGGTTCTCGAAAAAAGATAGCAAAAAATATTATCCCCAGAGTCGAGACCAACAGGAATGTATAAACCAATGCTTCCATAGATTCGATCGTGTTTTACAATTATAGCTTCCATACCTGTTCATTTGGGATCATTTCCCAGACAAGTAAAGGTCAAGAGTAATAGGTGATGATTCGAATTAATATTTCTCCAGTACCCTATATGAAACATAGGCTAGACATACGAAAGAAATGTTGTATTGTATCAGACTACTTGTCTCCTTGTAGTTGGATCCCCCAGTTTTTGGAAGGCTCCAAATTCCACTTGAGCATCTAAATCTGGGTCGATACCAGCAAAAACATCTCTGAACAAGGTTCTAGCACCATGCCAAATGTGGCCGAAAAAGAAAAGCAAAGCAAACGAAGCATGTCCAAAAGTGAACCAACCCCTTGGACTACTACGAAAAACACCATCGGATTTCAAAGTAGCGCGATCCAATTCAAAAATTTCACCCAATTGGGCACGTCTAGCATATTTTTTCACAGTAGCAGGATCATTATAACTGACTCCATCGAGTTCACCACCATAGAACTCAACAGTTACACCCACTTGTTCGACACTATACTTTGATTCCGCCCTTCTAAAAGGAACATCGGCTCTCACAATTCCGTCTCCATCTACCAAAACTACCGGAAATGTTTCAAAGAAGGTAGGCATACGACGTACAAAAAGTTCATGCCCCTCTTTATCTCTAAAGACAGGGTGTCCTAACCACCCAACAGCTATTCCATCCCCGTTGTCCATTGAGCCGGCTCTGAACAATCCTCCTTTCGCCGGATTATTACCGATATAATCATAAAAAGCTAGTTTATCGGGAATTTTAGACCAAGATTCCGATAAACTCAGATTTTCAGCTAGCCCGGCGTTAACTCTTCGATATATTTCTTGCTGGAAATATCCCTGATCCCACTGATAACGAGTAGGACCAAATAATTCGATCGGAGTAGTCGCTGAACCATACCACATAGTTCCAGCAACAACGAAAGCTGCAAAAAACACAGCAGCGATACTACTGGAAAGTACAGTTTCAATATTGCCCATACGTAGTGCTTTGTATAGACGTTGGGGCGGGCGGACACTAAGATGGAATAGACCCGCTAATATTCCCAAGGTGCCCGCTGCAATATGATGAGAAGCTATCCCCCCCGGAACAAAAGGATCAAAACCCTCTGCGCCCCATGAAGGATTTACAGGTTGCACTTTTCCGGTTAGCCCATAAGGATCAGACACCCATATTCCAGGGCCATACAAACCTGTTACATGAAATGCACCAAACCCAAAGCAAGCCACCCCAGATAAAAATAAATGAATTCCAAAGATCTTGGGCAAATCCAAAGAGGGTTTTCCCGTACGTTCATCACAGAATATTTCTAGATCCCAATACACCCAATGCCAGATAGCTGCCAAGAAGCACAAGCCAGAAAACACAATGTGTGCCCCGGCAACACCTTCGTAACTCCAAATACCCGGATTGGTTACAGTTCCTCCTGTAATACTCCAACCGCCCCATGAATTGGTTATTCCTAAACGAGTCATGAAGGGTATAACGAACATACCTTGTCGCCACATTGGATCAAGAACGGGATCAGAGGGATCAAAAACAGCTAATTCGTATAGAGCCATAGAACCGGCCCAACCAGAAACAAGAGCTGTATGCATTATATGGACAGAAAGCAAGCGACCAGGATCATTCAATACGACAGTATGAACACGATACCAAGGCAAACCCATGGAAATACCCCTTCATCAAAGAAAAATAGACACTATGTAACTTTGTCACATTGGAAAAGACTATGCTATGGACCTCATTCAGTGATTATCTCGGTGCAAGGGTTCACATTTATTACGTGCCGCAGGTGATAGTAATAATGGAACAATTCCGTTCTGTTCGCAGGAACAAAGAGAAGCAGATTTATTTTATACCCGATAAGTACCAATACGCAATGGGGGGATTGGTCCCATTTTTTTAAGTGAATCCATTAGATACTTGTTCATCATTCGAAGGATCCGCTCCGTCCCTAAGAATTTGATTTTTTTCATTCTGTCTTCCTACATGAGCTTTCCAATCTATGGATAAAATATGATAAACAGAAATATTATGAGGACAATAAACCCATTGTTACGTTTCCACATCAAAGTGAAGTATAGTACTTAACCCCGTTTTCTTTAATGTAATGCCCATTGGTGTTCCAAAAGTCCCTTTTCGGAGTCCTGGAGAGGAGGATGCAGTTTGGGTTGACATATAGTGCGACTTGTCGGACATATTGGGTCATATGGGATTTCCCCGTTCTCTCCTCTGATCGAGATATACTCTCTTTCGCCTAAGAAAGATTGATTGAATCATCAAATCAATTCAATAATTCGGAGCGTGAAATGTGCAAATGGATCAATTCGTTTGAAAGATAAATATTATCTTATCAATTAGAAGAATCTATGGTTGACTTGGAACAATAAAATGAAGTATCCAGGCTCCGTTCAGAAAATACCAAATGGGTAATATTGATTACCACTTCTATTATCTATCAGAAATAAGACCATAGGAGTGATCTCAAACCACTAATAAATATAAATGTGATGAATACATCGAATACTTGGTTGGTGGAAGGTATAAAAAAAGTCGTAAGAAAAAAATAAGTGGTACTGGGGTCATTTGTCCTATATGTGCAAATGGAATTTGGGCGAATCCTTACCCGGAGTAGAGCATAAACCTAAAATAAGTGAAGAGGCCCATTCAGGAACAAGAAAATGACATCGCGATTTGGATCTCGATGAAACAATACATCAATAAAAAGATGTTCAGTGAATTCTTTTTTGTAGGTTAGGAGGGCAAACCAAAACTCATTTTTGTGGAAAATGCAAATGAAAATAAACCCCTTCGTCAGGAAAACGCCTAAACTAAAAAGGAATAGGTCTGGAATCGACACATTGATTCTTTTTTCGAACTTTTTTGAACCGTATGTACCGAAAGGTGCGTGTACGGTTCTGCGGGGATACAATTTTTCCTAATCAACCGACTTCATCGAGAAAGATTACTTTTTTTAGGCCAAGGCGTTGATAGCGAGATCTCGAATCAACTTGTTGGTCTCATGGTATATCTCAGTATGGAAGATAATACCAGGGATCTCTATTTGTTTATAAATTCTCCCGGCGGATGGGTAATACCGGGAATAGCTATTTATGATGCTATGCAAATTGTTCCACCAGACGTACATACAATATGCATGGGATTAGCCGCTTCGATGGGATCTTTCATCCTGGTCGGAGGAGAATTTACCAAACGTCTAGCATTCCCTCACGCTCGGCGCCAATGAGTTTTTATTTGACTTGAAGAAAAAATAAGACTATGCCTTCGCCATATGGAATATATAAGTAATAATAGCATGGCACGTTTAGTTCGATATGAGCAAATCATTATTGCTTTTTCATAACATGATTATGTATCGAGATAGTAGTATGAAACAAAAGGTTAGTCCCGATTTGATCTTATTCCTATGTTATTTATCGGGGGTCTATTTCAGCGTCACAAACAACCCTTTTTCCTTACACAACATGAGTCTGAATATTTCTAAGCATGAAAACATTTTTCTTATTTAATCAGACTCAGACCAGAAAGAAACTTTGGGATTGCTGAATCATAGAAGAGAGATGAATATATTATCTAAAGCAACGGAACCATCATAGTATTTTTTTGTTCCTACGAGAAGAAGGGTGGTAAATGGGTCATCCAACGATTTGGATCTGATAGATCTATTTGTCTCTTTCTTTGATGTAAGAGAAGAGTAGATTCCATTGCGGAGCCGTATGCAATGTGCAAAAATTGCCTGTACGGTTTTCTATCTTTTTTTATTTTTATTTATTCTTTTCGCTCTATTTTGCGAGATAGAGGAATCGTTCATTATGACATATTTTAATCAGGGTTATGATCCACCAACCTGCTAGTTCTTTTTATGAGGCACAAGCAGGAGAATTTATCCTGGAAGCGGAAGAACTGTTGAAACTTCGCGAAATACTAACAAGAGTTTATGTACAAAGAACGGGTAAACCTTTATGGGTTATATCTGAAGACATGGAAAGGGATGTTTTTATGTCAGCAACAGAAGCCCAAGCTCATGGCATTGTTGATCTTGTAGCAGTCGAAAATAGCGCGGATTTTGTGTAAATCGGTAATTCTACTTCGAATCACGGTTCATTCGAATCATGGTTCGAAGTAGAATCTTCAACTCAAATGAAAGTAATTCATAATCATCAGGTTAGGATCGATCTAAACCAACCGATTCTATATACAATTCAGCATGCCAACCATTAAACAACTTATTAGAAACACAAGACAGCCAATGAGAAATGTCACGAAATCTCCTGCTCTTCGAGGATGTCCTCAGCGTAGAGGAACATGTACTAGGGTGTATGTGTGACTCGTTCAGATCATGAACTGTGACCTAAACTAAACCTTTTTTCCAGTATCAATGACCAGTGCCAATGAAAATGAATGGGGTAGAATGGAAGAA